GGATGAATTTCACTTTCAAGAGGCACGCTATCAAGATAGCCCAGTTTACGAAGATTCTGATCTGGAGACCCATCAAGATAATTGGGAATTGGGAAGACTGAAAGAAGAAAAAAAGAAAAGAATGAATAAAAAGATTGACACATAAGAAAAATACAAGAATAAATAAGATGAGATTCGTCCACCTCCCATATATTTTATCCCTTCGCCCATAAAGAAACTTGCAACACCAACCCCATTTAGAATTCCATCAATTATATATTTATCAAAAAACTGAGTTAGCTCGGCTAACCCTCTTATACTCATGGTTAAAATACCAGTATAAAAAATATCTATATAACCACGATTATATGACCAATTGTATATCACACCTTTTATTTTGTCCAGAATAATTCTTTTAGGACATCTTTTGAAAAATAAATTAATTAAGCCCAAATTTTTGAAAGATGAATAAATAGATCCATAAAAAATAGAGGCTATCAATAATCCGAAAAAAGCTATACTTACTGAAAAAAAAGCATTTGACAAAAATCCATACCAATCCTCAGAAGAATTCAAATTTGGATTAAAAAGGGTTGTCGATGGAGTTAACCATTTCGATAATAGATCCAAATCTATTACTCTGCCGTTAAAAGAAATTCCTATTGATCCAATGAACAAAGTAAATAGTACTAATACAAGTAGAGGAAATAACATAGTATTGCTCGATTCGTGAGGATACATATAAGTGTACCTATTTCTAAAGTCAGTACTAAAGTCTCGTATCTTACTTCTTACATTCTTGTTAATTTTTGATATATCTTTCGAAAAAAAACAAACCTTATTCTTATTCATTTTTGAAACAAAGAAATTCCTATTGACTTTCTTCAGTGTCCCTTTTCCCCATAGAGATATTGAATAAAACGAGCTATTTTTTGTACTACTAAGACTACTATAATATTGAAAATGAATGCGCAAATACCCATCAAAGGTAAGTAAGTACATCCGAAACATATAAAATGCGGTTAATCCTGTTGTGAACCAAGCTATTAGTGCGAAAATTGGTGAGTACAACCAACTATCGTGAAGAATTTCATCTTTGGACCAAAAACAAGCAAGAGGCGGAATACCACAAAGAGAGAGTGTACCTAAAAAAAAAGTAGTTTTTGTAATTGGAACATATTTTGTTAAACCTCCCATAAGAACCATATTCTGACTTTTCTCTGGTGAATATCCAACAATAGGTTCCATTGAATGAATAATGGATCCGGATCCCAAAAACAATAAAGCTTTAGAATAGGCATGGGTGATCAAATGGAATAAAGCAGCTCGATAAGAACCTATACCTAGAGCTAACATAATATAACCCAATTGAGACATTGTAGAATAAGCTAAACTTCTTTTAATGTCTCTTTGGGCAATAGCCAAAGTAGCTCCTAAAAGTACTGTTATTATACCTACTAAACAAATGAGATTCATTATGTAAGGTATAACTATGAAAAGAGGAAGAAGCCGAGCTACAAGAAAAATTCCTGCTGCTACCATAGTAGCAGCGTGTATAAGAGCCGAAATAGGAGTGGGGCCTTCCATGGCATCAGGTAACCATACGTGAAGGGGGAATTGTGCGGATTTAGCAACTGCACCAACAAATAAGAAAAAGGCACATAAAGTAGCAAATAAAGAATTGACCCCATTATTATGGATCAAGGTATTCACTATTTGAAACAAATCCCGAAATTCAAAACTACCAGTTATCCAATAAAATCCTAAGGTTCCTAATAATAAACCAAAATCCCCTATACGATTAGTTACAAAAGCTTTTTGACAAGCACTTGCTGCAACGGGTCGTGTGAACCAAAAACCTATCAATAAATACGAACACATTCCCACTAGTTCCCAAAAAATATAAATTTGTATCAAATTGGAACTCGTAACTAATCCCAACATTGAAGCATTGGAAAAACTCATATAAGCAAAAAATCTCAAATATCCTTGGTCGTGAGACATATAATTGTCACTATAAATAAAAACCATGATTCCAACAGTAGTAATTAGTATTGACATAATAGAAGTAAGTGGATCGATCAAGTGTCCGAACTCTAATAAAAAATCATTATTGATGGTCCAAGACCATAGATATTGATAGGTCAAACTTCCATTTATTTGCTGAATAGACAGATTGGCCGAAAACCACATAGCTATACTTAGTAGTAAAACACTTGGGAAAGCCCACATACGACGAAGATCTTTTGTTGCTGTCGGAATAAGTAGAAGTCCAAATCCTATTGACATAGTAACTGGGAGCGGAAAAAGGGGTATTATCCATGCATATTTATATGTATATTCCATAAGAAAACCAATTGTTCTTTTTTTCTTATAATTGTTTCCGATTCACCAATTCTGATCTCTTTCAAAAAGAACAAAACAATAATAAAAAAAAAATATATTAAAAAGATCAAATACAAATATTGGAATTCTTACTTTTTGTTTTATCAAATATTTTAAATAAAAGTTGCAATGGGTTGGTCAAATAATTAGTCAAGTTTATTACTTAGTTATTAATTAACTTGAAACTATAAAAAAGAAAGATATTTCTTAAATAATATGACATCATATGAGATTTTGAATAATTGGATTTTCCCTTTACATTACATTCTAATTATGTAAAATGTAAAATTATACAATTTCATTTATCGATATTGTATATATCTATTTTTGCATATATATCTATTTATAGATTTCTTATATTACAGTTCAGTTACATATTTCTTTATCTCTTTCAATTTTTCTATTTTTTCTTTCTTTTTTTTTTAGTTTCATTTATTGATATTCTAACTTAGAATTATAACCCTCCAGTCACTTTCTATTTTTTTTTTTAGACTTCATTTTCAACTTCTATCTTATACACATATATAAGATAGAAAATAATTCTAATACTAAATTCTAAGACTACTATTTCTATTTCTTATTACTTTTTTCTTTTGTATAATCTTTCTTTATAATCTTTATCTTTCTATAATTTTTATACTTTTTTATCCTTGAATATATGAATATATATATATATTCATACTCTATTATTCTAGTATATACTAGAATAACTATTCACTTAGTATTTACTTTAATATTTCTCTAAATAGAGAAATTAGTAAAATATTACTATTCTTACTATTTCATATGAATAATGAATATTTGTAATATTATATATTGTATATATTGCTTTGTATATTATATATTAATATATTGAATTATCTAATTCTTATAGATATGAAATTCTTAATATTTTAAAATTACATTTTTTTTTTTTTTTTCTATTTGTATGTTATGATATTATTGAGGTAAATTTATGGAATAAGTATAGATAATGACTAAGAAAGAGTAATTGATTTTGAACAATATATGTCTTTCACATACAACGATAAAAATGAGTCACCTACCTTTTGAATGGCAGTTCCAAAAAAGCGTACTTCTATGTCAAAAAAGCATATTCGTAGAAATATTTGGAGAAAAAAAGGCTCTTTAATGGCAGTAAAAGCTTTTTCTTTAGCTAAATCTGTTTCCACCGGACAGTCAAAAAGTTTTTTTGTGCGACAAAAAAAAGTCTTGGAAAAATCTTAATTGACATGTCTAAAATAACTTCCAATTTTCCATTTTTGATTTGGAAGTCAAATGATTCAAATTTACTAATGTATTGTGTATATTGCGTATTGTATTTGTATTTCACTTCTCCAGATTAGTTAGAGCTAGGTAATTTTAAAAATAAGAATCTTTCTGTCTACTGGATTCAAAGTACTCAAGTATTGTATTTTTTTTTATCATTTTTTTATATTTTGTATAGTCTTTATATATTTCTATTATGGTCTATTCTATTATTCTATTTTAGAATTCTATTTATTGAAATTTCTATTGGTTGATATTGAATTCGTGAGATGGTTTTTTCTTTCCTATGAATTTTTCTATTTTGAAAAGCACAATTATGATAGACAACGAAGAATCTGAATATTTCATTATACTTTATACTAAGGTGTTGGGTCTCGAAATTGTTAGAAAAAAATTATGGATTTGCTACCTCAACTGAAAACAAAACTATTGAGTTCTGACTGTTCTGGATAAACAAAAGCTAGGTTTCTAGTACGGAAAAGTTGATTATGAAAACTGAACTTACGAAGATACTAATTCAGTATTATTTATATTGAACATTTCCATATGCATTTCCATATGAATGGAAATGCATATGAAAATGCATCTTTGTTCATTGTTTACTAAACTCTATGGAATATCGACAATTCAACATGAATTTCCTATGATTATTTAAGGCAAGCCGCCATGGTGAAATTGGTAGACACGCTGCTCTTAGGAAGCAGTGCTAGAGCATCTCGGTTCGAGTCCGAGTGGCGGCATAAATAATAGACTAATTCATATTATAGACAAAATAGATCTAATAGAATATTCGAATATAATTCTATTAGATTTAATCCCCGATTTCAATTATTTAATAGGGACCCTTTTTTATGATATTTGCGACCTTAGAACATATATTAACTCATATTTCCTTTTCGATCATATCAATTGTGATTATGATTCATTTGATGAACTTATTAGTCTACGAAATCGAAGGATTACGTAATTCGTCAGAAAAAGGGATGATAGCTACTTTTTTCTCTATAACAGGGTTTTTAGTTATTCGTTGGATTTCTTCGGGACATTTTCCCTTAAGTAATTTATACGAATCATTAATATTCCTTTCATGGAGTTTATCCATTATTCATATGATTCCGTATCTTGGGAATCCTAAAAATGATTTAAGCGCAATAACTGCACCAAGTGCCATTTTTACCCAAGGTTTCGCCACGTCAGGTCTTTCAACTGGAATGCATCAATCCGCAATATTAGTACCTGCTCTACAATCTCAGTGGTTAATGATGCATGTAAGTATGATGTTATTGAGCTATGCAGCTCTTTTATGCGGATCGTTATTATCAGTTGCTCTTATAGTGATTACATTTCGAAAAAACATCGATTTTTCTTTTAGAAACAAGAATTTTTTAAGTTTAAGGAAGTCGTTTTTCTTTGGTGAGATGGAATATTTGAACGAAAAAGTAAGTGTATTAAAAAAGACTTCTTTTCTCTCATTTCAAAATTTTTACAAATATCAATTAATTCAGCGTTTGGATTATTGGAGTTATCGTGTCATTAGTTTAGGGTTTACCTTTTTAACCATAGGTATTCTTTCTGGAGCAGTATGGGCTAATGAAGCATGGGGTTCTTATTGGAATTGGGACCCTAAGGAAACTTGGGCATTTATTACTTGGACCATATTTGCAATTTATTTACATACTAGAACAAATCCAAAATTGCAAGACCAAGGCACGAATTCGGCATTTGTGGCTTCTATAGGATTTCTCCTAATTTGGATATGCTATTTTGGGATCAATCTATTAGGAATCGGGTTCCATAGTTATGGTTCATTCCAATTAATATCTAATTAAATAAACTACATGAAGAATACATAAAAACATCATCTGATACACAATGAAAATTTATGCGAGTTTTTGAAAACCGTTTGAATGGAGGAATTATTCAAATGGTTCTCAAAAACTCTAGATGTATCTCATTACAATTCTAATTCACTTTTTATTGTACAACGAAGAATCGTGAAAATAGGAAAGTCAAAGAATTCTAAGACTTTCTTTCCAATTAATGAAAATTCATTATTATTGAATCTATAAAAAGAATTTAGATAGTAGAACTTGTATCTTGTCAACCGATAACGGGAGAACGAAATCAGGATAAATACCAATTCCTATTACAGGTAGAAAGATACAGATCGAAACAAATAATTCTCGTGGTCCAGAATCAAAAAAATTCGATTTTGGAATATTGAATAGCTTGTATCCATAGAAAATCTGACGTAACATAGATAATAAAAAAATAGGAGTTAATATCATTCCAATTGCCATTACAAAAGTAATTAACATTTTTGGCATGAAAAGATATTTTGGGCTGGTAATTATTCCAAAAAAGACTAAGAATTCTGCAACAAAACCACTCATTCCTGGCAATGCAAGAGAAGCCATCGAGAAACTACTAAACATGGTAAATATTTTTGGCATTGGGATAGATAACCCCCCCATCTCTTCGAGATAAACAAAACGTATTCTATCACAACTCGTTCCCGCTAAGAAAAAAAGTGCAGCACCAATCAATCCATGAGAGAGTATTTGTAAAATGGCTCCATTGAGTCCCATGCCAGTTAGAGAACCAATTCCTAGAATTATGAAACCCATGTGAGATACAGAAGAATAGGCAATACGTTTTTTTAAATTGCGTTGACCGAGAGAGGTTGAAGCTGCATAAATGATTTGTATTATTCCTAATATCACCAACCAGGGAGAGAATCTAGAATGAGCGTTAGCTAATAATTCCATATTGATCCGAATCAATCCATATGCTCCCATTTTTAATAAGATTCCAGCTAAAAGCATACATGTACTGTAATGTGCTTCCCCGTGGGTATCTGGTAACCATGTATGTAGGGGTATCATCGGCGATTTAACAGCATAAGCAATAAGAAAACAAAAATAGAGTATTATTTCCAATGCTGCAGGATACGATTGATTAGCTAATTTTTCTAAATCTAATGTTGGTTCATTGGAACCATATAAACCCATACCTAAAACTCCTATTAAGAGAAAAATGGAACCTCCTGCAGTGCACAAAATAAACTTTGTAGCCGAGTACAGGCGTTTTTTTCCTCCCCACATGGATAAAAGTAAGTAAACAGGAATTAATTCGAATTCCCACATGATGAAGAAAAGTAAAAGGTCTCTAGAAGAAAATGATCCTATTTGGCCACTATACATTGCTAACATCAAGAAATAGAAAAATCGCGGATTTCGAGTAATTGGCCAAGCTGCTAAAGTCGCTAAAGTAGTGATAAATCCTGTCAGTAAAATGGGTCCTATGGAAAGTCCATCGGTTCCCAGTCTCCAGTGAAAATAAAAAATATTGATCCATTTAGAATCCTCCTTCAATTGGGTTAAGGGATCGTCCAATTGGAAATGATAACAAAATACATAGGTCATTAGAAGGAGCTCTAGGATACATATACATAGAGTATACCACCTATACACCTTATTTCCCCTATGAGGGAAAAAGACAATTGAAGAACCCGCGAATATGGGCAAAACAAGAAGTATTGTTAACCAAGGAAAAGAACTCGTGATAAAGACAAGATAAATTTTGACGAGAAACCCCCCGTGCTCGGGAGAAGAATAATAGATTTTCTTTTCTCGAGTACGGGCTTTGGTCGGTAAAGAGGAATCAAATGATTCAAGTGGAGTTTTTTGTCACATATCAATAAGAAAGACCCATGCTGCGAGTTGTTTCATGCCATAAATAAACACGGACACTCAAAAAATCCGTTGGACAAGCGGATTCGCATCTCTTACAACCTACACAATCCTCGGTTCTTGGCGCAGAAGCAATTTGCTTAGCTTTACATCCGTCCCAAGGTATCATTTCCAATACATCCGTGGGGCAAGCTCGAACACATTGGGTACACCCTATACATGTATCATAAATCTTTACTGAATGTGACATTGGGTCTAGAAATTCCAGTTTTGAACACAAAAGATTTTCGATCTGGTAAAATAAAATTTGAAAATGAAATAAATCATATATTTTCTATTGTAGACACCAGACGAATCAATGATTTATCATCATTTGAAGAATCAATAGATTTTTAAATATGTTTATGAGAAAGGGCCAAGATACTTTGATTTCCGTTTCAATAACCAGGAGTTGTACATACTAATTCAATTCATGTTAATTTTACTATATTTTTCTATTAATATGAAGATCTTAATTCTTATTGAATTTAGAGAATTTATCTATTTTTGTCTTAATTCAATTCAATTTCCTAGAATGGAAAATTTCAATTGAGAATTTAGTAGAATTCTAGGAATCCTAAGTAATCCTATTCATATAGAAAATCTGAATTCTATCAAATCAAATAGAAATAATCTAAAATAGTCTAATTCTAACTAATTCTAATTTAGAATAGAATATTAATTCATATATATTGATAAAATGTACTAATATATATATATATATATATTAAATCTTATACTTCTATTAAAATTCTATTAAATATAGAAATAGAATTGAAGATATGATGATATATTATATATAAGATTCATACTAGATAGAATATGTTAGTTATTAGGTTAGTGATAGAATAGGTTAGTAGCTCTAGATCATACATCTATATGAAAAAAGAGAAGAAAGAAAATAAGAATAGAATATTCTATTCTATTGAATTCTTATTGCATTCTAATTGTATTAGATTTATTGGATTCAATTTTTATTTTAGATTCTATTTAGAATATTCTAAAAGTCTTATGTTTTGATTTCTATGTGAAAATAGAAAAATTCTAATTAATTATTCAACAAATTCGATTGATTGATACGAGTTGATTTTCTGTTACGATGTATAGACGAAACAATAGCTAGCCCAATAGCTGCTTCAGCAGCTGCAATGGCTATAACAAAGATTGAGAAAATTTCTCCTTTTAATTGCCGACTATCAAATATATCGGAAAATGTGACGAGATTTATATTCACCGAATTCAGTATAAGCTCAAGACACATAAGTGCTCTAACCATGCTTCGGCTTGTGATCAGTCCATAGATACCGATAGAAAATAAATAAACACTCAGAAAAAGTACATGCTCTAACATCATTTATAAATTCCTCATCAATCGCGATTCATTTCAATATGAACAAAAATTCAAATTAAACTGATTCAGCTGACTAGAATAGAAGAATTACAGAACAAAAGAAGATATTCACAGTAGATTGAAATAAAATAGATTAAATCCATTTTCATTCTTTCATTCTAAAAATAGAAGTTCTTATTTCTTATTAGATTATTGACGAGCCATGGTAATTGCACCTATCAAGGAAACTAAAAGAATTATAGAAATGAGTTCAAAAGGAAGATAAAAATCTGTGGATAAATGAATCCCAATTTGTTGAACGTTACTTATTAAGTCCTGTTCTATAATCTGATTTGATCTTGTAGTCCGAAAAATTCCGGACCATGACGTATCTGGGATAGTAGTCATTAATGAAAAAAAAATACTTGTACAAACCAGTGAGGTGATTCTATCTCCAATGGTCCACAAATAGGAATTATTGGAATATTCTGAACTGTTCATGAACATCACAGCAAATATGATTAATACATTTATGGCTCCCACATAAATAAGGAACTGTGCGGCAGCTACAAAATAGGAATTCAATGAAATATAGAATAAGGATATACAAATAAGAACCAATCCCAATGAAAAGGCAGAATCAATGGGATTGGTAAGTAATACTACTCCCAGACCTCCTAATATAAGAACTGATCCCAGAAATACTACAAGAATATCATGTATTGGTCCAGGTAAATCCATTATGAAAGAAAAGATAAATAAAGAAGTCGAAATATTTCATGACTTACTAAGGGGCCAGGAAAGGAACTATTTTTTTATATGATACCTTTCTAATTGAATGAAAAAAAAATGAATATCATTAGATAGATAAAAGAAAGTTATTTGGCTAATCCTACTTTATTCCAAACCAAATCTTAGTAATTGGTAATCGTTCTTGAACCAAGGGCTTTTTCTTTTTTCATTTGAGTTGTTGAATCCATAACTATAACTGTTTGAATTGTGTGATCTTCAATTATTGACATTGGTAACCGACCCAAAGAAATTTGATTATAATTCAATTGGTGACGATCATAAGTGGAAAGTTCATATTCTTCAGTCATCGATAAACAGTTTGTTGGACAATACTCGACACAGTTACCGCAAAATATACAGACCCCAAAATCAATACTATAATGAAGCAATTGTTTTTTCTTAATATCTTTTTCAAATTTCCAATCAACAATGGGAAGGTCTATGGGACATACGCGAACACATACTTCACAAGCAATACATTTATCAAATTCAAAGTGGATTCGACCACGAAAACGCTCTGATGTGATTGATTTTTCATAAGGATATTGAATAGTTACAGGTAAACGATTTGTATGGGATAAGGTAATTATGAAACTTTGTCCAATGTACCTTGCAGCTCGTATTGTTTGTTTGCCATAATTCATGAACCCAGTAACCATAGGGAACATATTATAGATATCCATGAATAAAATTTCTGTTTCTTTCTCTTGGTTGAGAGAAGTTATGAATCTAGAATATCATTATTTTTTTCTCTTAATTTCTTCTTTTTATTTAGAGTTTATAGTGAAACAAGTTGAGAAGAAGTTGTCAATAATAGATTACCTAGAGAAATAGGTAAAAGAAATTTCCATCCAAGATTTAATAACTGATCCATTCTCATCCTAGGTAAAGTCCATCTTGTTGTGATAGGAATGAACAGAAACAAATAAGCTTTAGCTAATGTAATAAAGATACCAATTGCTATTACAAAGACTCTAAATATTTTATTTATTCCAAAAAGTTCAGTAAGAGATATGTACGGAAAAGAAAAATTCCACCCACCTAGGTAAAGAACTGTTACAAATAATGAAGAAACTAATAGATTTAGGTAAGAAGCAAGATAAAATAACCCGTATTTTATACCTGAATATTCGGTTTGATAACCTGCTACTAATTCCTCCTCTGCTTCCGGTAAATCAAAGGGTAATCTTTCACATTCTGCTAGAGAAGACATTAGAAAAACTAGAAACCCTATGGGCTGACGCCACAGATTCCATCCCCCAAAACCATATTTGGACTGTGCCTCAATTATATCAACTGTACTTGAACTGTTAGATAATTCTAGTCGATGATAACATCACTGTTCCCATCGCTATTCCAAAACCGTACATGAAACCTAAGCTTCATACGGCTCCTCTATGGCCACAAATAAATGTAAGGTAAGGACTGGTTCAGTATTATTGCTCTCCTTGGACCCTAGGTAAATAGAATGGAAAGATACATTGGAGGTTGGAGAGGCCTCAATTCGACCAATAAAATTCTGTCTGCTAGAATAAGAAAAAGCACTTCAGAATTGATCTCATCCCTTATAATGAAAATAATCAAAATTTTTCTTTGTTCAGCAATAACTTAATCCTTCAATAAAATACTCGTTATATTTAGAATCATAAATAGAAAGAATTGGGCATTAGTTAATGAATCATGATAAGAAGTCCCATATGCACATGTATGAAGAAACAAAGGAATAAATGTTTTCTTCTTATTCCCGTTTTATTCTTTTTTATTCTATTATTGTATTGCATTCTATTTGTCTTGTTCCTGTTCTTCTTTCTGAAAACTAAAAAAAAAAAGGAAAGAAAATAAAGGATTAATTCGTTCTTGATAGTCATTTCTTTAATCAGCGAATAGTAGCATACTCTAGATTGGAATCGTGGGTAAGTACTGCTTGATCATTTCTACCAACTTCAAGCCCTTAATTCTGATTCGTTTTATGCAAAGTTTTATGCAAAAACCCCCTTTTTTGATACTTTACATTATTTCCATTACTCATCCTTTGCGTACTTTGGTGTTCCTAACTGCCCACTTATTTTTGATTGATCCCTAGTATAGTAATAAATACAGTGGATCTTTTGCATCCGCTTCAAGATATGACGACTAATCAAATAATCTCAATCTTGGGGTAAACAATTTATGTTTACTTCAAATTCCTTCTTGTACCTAGGGAATGAGATTTTTATTTTTTTACTGCAAATTGAGGAGCAGTTTTGTTTCACTCATATAACTATCTGGTTTAATTCATCGAACTGAAATGTTGAATAAAACAAATCTTTTTTTATTCTTTTATTTCATATTCATATTTACATATTGAATTCTATTTATATTGTATTGAATTTTCAATTTATTTCTTTTCTCTTTTCTAGGAAATAGAGAAAAAAAGTTCATGTTCAAACGAATCGCACGTAGAGATATTGCTAACACACATAGAGTTAATGGTATTTCATAACTAATCGATTGAGCTGCAGCTCGTAGACCGCCTGAAAAGGAATACTTATTATTTGATCCATATCCTGACATAAGAAGACCAATGGGGACAATACTGGAAATGGCAATCCATAAAAAAACACCTATACTGAGATCAGTTAAAACAAGGTGATATCCAAAAGGAATTACTAAATAACTTAGTATAATTGATATAACCCCTATAGAAGGTCCGACCCTAAATAAACGAATATTCCCTCTAGATGGAAGAAGATCCTCCTTCAAAAGTAGTTTGGTCCCATCCGCTAAAGCTTGAAGAATTCCTAATGGGCCGGCATATTCAGGTCCAATACGTTGTTGTATTGCTGCGGATATTTTTCTTTCTAACCACACAATTACTAATACCCCCATTGTGATTCCTAAGACAAGGGTGAAAATGGGGACAAAAATCCATATGAGTCCATAGACTTCTTTTAAGTATTCTAATATAGAAAAAGAATTGATAGTTTGTACTTCTGTCGTATCAATTATCATTTCAACGATCAACTTCTCCCATAATGATATCTATACTACCTAGTATCGTCATGATATCAGCCAATTTCATTCTTTTAACTAGCTGGGGAAGAATTTGCAAATTGATGAAGCCGGGTGGACGAATTTTCCATCTCCAGGGGAAAACGCTACTATCTCCTATTAAATAAATTCCTAATTCTCCTTTTGGGGCCTCTACCCTTACATAAAGTTCTTGTTTTAACAATTCAAAATTGGGTGAGAGTTTTTTAGTAATAAATCTATAGTCAAAATTATTCCATTCGGAATTCTTTGTCCTATGAAAGCGGCGGTTTTCTAAATTCTCATAAGGTCCTCCAGGAATTCCTTCTAGAGCCTGTTGAATGATTTTTATGGATTCTTGCATTTCACCGATTCTTACTAAATAACGAGCTAATGTATCGCCTTCTTTTTGCCATTTGACTTCCCAATCGAATTTATTGTAACACTCATAACGATCAACTTTACGAAGATCCCATTGGATTCCAGAAGCTCGTAACATTGGTCCTGATAAACCCCAATTTATTGTCTCCTCCCCACCAATAATGCCCACTCCTTCAACTCGTTCCAAAAAAATGGGATTTCGCGTAATGAGTTTTTGATACTCAACAACTTCTGTTAAAAAATAATCACAGAAATCAAAACATTTATCTATCCAGCCATAAGGTAAATCCGCAGCTACTCCTCCGATGCGGAAATAATTATGCATCATCCGCATACCTGTGGCGGTTTCGAATAGATCATATATCAATTCCCTCTCTCTGAAAATATAGAAAAAGGGAGTCTGTGCACCGATATCGGCCATAAAAGGGCCAAGCCATAACAAATGGGAGGCTATACGGCTCAGCTCCAACATAATCACTCTGATATAACTGGCCCTTTTAGGCACTTGAACACTTTCCAATCGTTCTGGTGCATTTACTGTTATTGCTTCTGTGAACATAGTAGCTAAATAATCCCAACGTGTTACATAAGGCAAATATTGTATAATTGTTCGGTTCTCCGCTATTTTTTCCATCCCTCTGTGTAAATAGCCCAATATAGGTTCACAGTCAATAACATCTTCACCATCCAGAGTAACGATCAGCCGAAGAACACCATGCATTGATGGGTGGTGAGGACCCATATTGACTATTATGAAATTTTTTCTTGTAGTCGGTACAGTCATATTTTTTTCCTTAATTCATTATTTCATGAATTTATTAAAATAAAAAATATAATACTAATAAAAAAAGAAAAAAGAACTAAGGATAATAATAAGAAATTCAAATGAAATTAACGAGTTTTTGGTTCCCGAATATCTAACTTATCCATTAATTTCTTATAACGCACTTTCTTTTTCTTTGACAAATAAGTCAATAATCGTTGACGTTTTCCCAGAATTCTTCGTAGACCCCTTTGTGATAAAAAATCTCTTTTGTGCAATTCTAAATGTGAAGTAAGTCTTCGTATCTTACTGGTAAAATGGAATACTTGAAATTCAACAGACCCACTATTTTCTTCTTGTGTAATAACTGAGATGAATGAATTTTGGACCATAAATGAAAATTTCTATCTTGATTTTCTGTGAATTTTACCGATCAGGAAAAAGAATAATATTTATTATGCCAGTTCTTAGTATACATCAAAATTGGATTTCATTCATATATTACTTTGTTTATGTGTTTATGTTTTGTATATTTGATTCAAATCAAATATACAAAACATATATGTATTCGCGAAAGAGAACAATTTCTTTTTACTTAAAAGGATTCCGCTCCTCCTAGTGAAAATTGATACACTATGAAATCAGCATCATCATCATGTATTAGAATGTTACACAGTGTATATATTTTTACTTTCATCTACCAAATATGTTACACAATATGTAGGAAATACACTCTAATTTTTTTTTTTTTAATTTTTCATTGAAATTGAATTCATTCTGAATTGTGAATACATATGTATTCTTGACATACTGAAACGACTGCTGTTATTGGTATCAAACCAATAGCGATTCATACAAGCTACATCTTCTAATCGATAATTGGGCCAAAGAAACAATTTGAATTTCATGAAATTTTTTTCATCTGTATTAATATGTTTGTCCTCATTCAAAAATTGACCACAGTTTCTTATTTTGTTTTCATTGCCAAATCTTGGATTTCTATCCACAACATTCCAATTCTGGGAATTGAAACAAATTCGAATTCGAAATTCTCTCCGACGTCTGGGAGATAGAATATTTTCAGGAACAAGGAAATCATAATGATTTTTGTCTCCACTCCAAAATCTGTTGCTGTGTTGTGCAATGGATTTTTCAAACCCCCCTTTCTCACTATATCTTTTTTTTGTGTATTTTTTATTCGTTTGGTGCTTATTATTATCGACCAAAGAAATATCCATAGTTTGATATATAATAGATTTTCCGTCCCTTCTTATAGATAGACAAATTGGTTCAATACTAAATATTCCCTTTCTTATCACTTCTGCAAGAACTAGGTCCTTTTGAATCAGCATTTCATATATATTTATTTCACCTCTTTCAATTGAGGATATAGCAATTTCCTTTGGATTTATCAGTCTAAGTAGAAGACAATATACCCTGATATTTTTAATTATTTTTGGATTCATGGGATTAGCCCATCTTAATTGAAAAAGTAAATATTTTTTCAAAAAGGAATCTAGTTCCATTTCCTTCTTATTTAGTAGATTCAATACAAGATTTCCTTGGCCCTGTTGTTCGTGTTCTTCCTGCTTGGAATTTCCTAATTCAAGATATTTTTTTTTATTAGATGATATATGAAGATTTTTCTTTGGATTTACGTTAAGATTTTTACTTTTTTCATTTATATAAAAATGAAAAAAGAGTGATTTGATTGGGATGATCCAAGGTTGAATCTTATATACATCAAAAAGTAGCACAAATTCTGGGAAGAACCAAGGTTCTAGATTGGATATAGTAGCATGATTTGATGCGGTATCATAGAACCTTTCTTGATTAATTCCCATGCAATCAAAAAAGAAACTTTTTTGATTGTATGGTTTGATCTCTTGATGAATCGTAGGAGAAAAAAGATCTTTTTTTTCCATTTTTTGGAAATTATGAATTTCAGTCTTAGTATTTTTATGAATCTTGATGCCAATATGTGCATTGGTCCAGATCTCACTATTCTTTCTAAAACAAAGATTAATAATTTTACAATCAAAATATTTTCTATCCAAATTTGTATTCCTATAAATAAGATATCCTTTTTCTAGATAATCATTACTAGGTATACTTACCAATACATAAAAGGATTCAGGTTTCGATGTATTTAAATGATATGGAATATCTGGGTCCCCGTTTATTTCTAATGTTGATCCAGAAATGTATGAATTAGGGGGGCTTATGTATTTATATGATAAAAGATCATATCTGTAATGTTTTTTCCATTTGTATTTTTGACTCATAAATGAATTCGCTGCATAGTCATTTTTTTTCATGGAATGAATGAATTGGTATTTTTGATATAAATCCAATTGGATTGATTCCTTGTTTTGAATCATACGACGTTTATTGATTCTATTTCGCCATTCTTTAGGTACTAATCCAGACCTTTTTTTTTGAGAGAAATCGTATTGATAATGACCTTTTAACCAGTTTTTCCATTCGTTTATTACATACGTATGAATTTTCTTATGTCTTGATTTGGAATTAAATATTCCGTGTATCATGCAATAGTCTTTTAAATTATCCTTAAAAAAAGGATAGCTCCCTTTATATTCAAGTACAGGTCTCAAGTGATACTGATTCAGTAATTGGTTAAGTAATTGGGTTTGTGATAATTTGTAAAATACATATGCTTGGGACAGGGAAGATAAGTTCCAATAAGTATTTGAATTTTGATTCCTATTCTCAGTATTATCAGTATTTGAAAACAATTTTTTTATAGTCAAATTTAAATTTATTGTATTTTTATTTGTTTCATCAATTACTTCTTGTTCTTGATTTGTTTCATTGTTGTAAATGGATTTCTTAAAGATCTTTTTTGTTGATTCAAAGAAAAGTTGTGCATTTATCTTAGAAATGGTAATGGTACATAGCAAAATATCTATGTATATTTTTTCAATGAATGATTTGATAAAGTAGTGTGATTTACGCATTAATCGGATATTTTTCCTTTTTAAGAGTTTCAAAATATGTTTCTGTGAGCCCGATCTTTTATTATCAGAAATTAAAACTATTTCTTTTTTTTTCTTGTCTTTTGCGGTTCGTTCAATTTGATTCCTAATTTTGATTGTCTTATCAGAAAGATCTTTCATTCTTCTTTCTATTAGTGAATAATTTAACCAATCCATCGTTTGAATTAGAACGGGTGATTCGCGAAGAATCTGATTAGTTATTTTGAAATCTTTTCTGTTTTTGTTCGGTTCATATACTTTTTCTTTCCTCAATTCAAATAAGAAAATTGGATTTACTTTCTCCAGGTTTTTCATTATTAGTTTGATAACTCGAACTATTTTGATGACCCATTTTGTTTTTTCTTTTCGAACTTTTAGAAAGGATCTTCTTTCTTTCTTTAAAAATTTTAGAACTTGTAAAAATTTATTTTTCACCTTTTTCTTTTTTTTTTTTAGTTCTTTAAAAATAGGTTCAAAAAAAAAAGGTCTTTTTCGGGGAGAACCAAAGGGAAGTTCCGCTTCCATTCCCAAGACTGTTAAAAAACAAAAATTTTGTTTTTTATCTTTTTTTTTCATTGGATCTCTATGATGAGATCGTACCTTAGATTTTCGCCAAGGTTTTAGACAGAAAGGATATAGAATCTTTATCTGAATACCGTCTGTTAACCAATCTTGTGGAAATTCTGTTTCTGATAATTGAACACCATTATAGGTGCATTTAATATGGATTTCTCTATTCCATTCCTTGAAATCCTCGTCCCACTCGGGTAATTGGAATAATAACATACGGAAACTATTTTTAGCTATTATTAATGAAGGCAATATAATGTATTTTCTAAGAAAAGATTGGGTTAGTAACATCAAA